TGAATAACCCAGTATCGAATACTGGTAATAATATCAGCAAAAGAACGTTCTCCCGTGCTTCCAGACATGCTGAGCTCCCAAAATTTTTGTACATTCAAAAAAGGAATTGATTCCGTAAAAGATGGGATCAACCAGTAAATAGAAAATTACTGATATTGCATCCTTGTGAGATTGTCAATTTTGTACCAAAGGTGTATTTTGAGTATACCGAATTAGTATAGCTATCCTTCCTATGGCACAGCAATCCAGTTTCGCTTGGTCCCGAAACATAATTCTTTTTATTTTCATTGGCTTCGGAATAGTAGAATAATTCGGAATAACGTCCAAGATCTTGGGAAAATCCAAGTTAATGATCAATAGGTTTGGATAAAGAATTTAGGAAAGCTATTCTCATACTGACACAATACAAGGACAGGTATATGGGAAATCTATTCCTTTTTAGTTAAAAGTTTTCCTCGAATCCAACCTTTCCCTTTAAGGAATTTAATTGGTTAGCATAATAGAATATCTAATAAATAGAAAATCGAATAGTAGATAATCTGTTATGAAAGAAAGAAAACATTCTTTGAAGAATCAAGATTCGTAACCAACCCTTGCCTTGTTTGTTGGATTAGGTCTAACTTTCTTGGCTAAACTGCAAGAGTGGAACTTTACGAGATGAAATAGGGAAAGACAGAAGATAGAACTTAAAAGGATATTTGAAGTGACTCGCCTTCGAATCAACTTTGTTGGTTTGGGGGTTCGAAAAAGAAATAAAAAAAAGTAAATTCAAGGAAGAGCTTTCCTTTTTTTAAGGGGCCCCTCAGGGGGTCGTGGAATGCTTTTCTTCTCCTCTTATTCCATATGGAATACAATCAGTTAAAATAAGAAGGAATAGGGGAATATTCGACCGTTTCAATTCTTTATTTATCTTTTATTCCAAAATTCTCCCTAAAATCCAATTTCATTTTTCAATGGGGTTAGATGATCTAGTTCTTAATATTATTACTTTACTCAGTTAACAGATTCCACAACAAATCTCTTGATTCGGAATTTTGGGACTCATGTCGCATCTGATGAATCGATTTTCTTTTACACTTCTGTATCTCACTCTATCTTGTTTTTTAGTATTATCTAAAATAACCCATGAATTATGAATTTTCCATAACTTAGGTAAGTGCTTTACCAACATATGTAGTGTAGTAAAAAAATAAATGGAATTTAACCCTTTCATGCTTACTATAACTAGTTATTTCGGTTTTCTACTAGCTGCTTTAACTATAACCCCAGCTCTATTTATTGGTTTGAACAAGATACGTCTTATTTGAAATGAATTGAATGAATAAGTCAGAAAAGAAAAACCTTTCTTTTCTTTTGGATTCCTGGTATTCTACGACTCTTTTCCACACTAATTACCAATTCTTTTCTTGGTCATTGAGATTCGTGGATAATTTAGACTACTATTTAGGGATAGATCGTACCTCTTTTTTTATCTCCTCGAACAAATCGAAATGATTGAAGTTTTTCTATTTGGAATCGTCTTAGGCCTAATTCCTATTACTTTAGCGGGATTATTCGTGACTGCGTATTTGCAATACAGGCGTGGGGATCAGTTGGATCTTTGATTAAGTAATATTTCTTTTTTTACTGACCTCCTCCAGACCAGAGAGGAGGTCAAATTGGAGTTGCAATTCGACTTTGTTTTGTTAAGTTATTTTACTCTGCTTCGACATAAGATAGATGGAATCACGCTCTGTAGGATTTGAACCTACGACATCGGGTTTTGGAGACCCGCGTTCTACCGAACTGAACTAAGAGCGCTTTCATTCAAAAAGAAAATCCTTTTCTACTCCTAACGTGTCTCACGTACGTATAGTATCCACAAATTTAAGTTATACCCACTTTAATCGATTTCCTCGTAACTGCCCATAAGAAAAAAGAAGTAATAGGTGTAGGGATGACAGGATTTGAACCTGTGACATTTTGTACCCAAAACAAACGCGCTACCAAGCTGCGCTACATCCCTTTTCCAAATTGTTGTACAATGGCATTGTACACAATCCCTGTCTTGTTTTCCACATCGTAATTTTCTTCTTTTTCTCTATCTATATAGAACCCTCTTGTTATTTCTTCTTTTTGGTCTCATATAATCAAGTCAAGGAATGGTATACATCTAAAATCCAATCTAATTTCACCTATAAAAGAAAGATTACTATTCCCTGGTAATGTATAGGAAGAAGGGGTCATCTTTTTCTTTTTTAGGGATAGGAAAATCTCGTCTATATGGTTCATTCTATATATATAGAATATTGGTTTTGTTTTTTTAGTTAGGAATTTCGCCTAAACAAAAGAAATACAAAAGATCTTGGGCAAGAGTATCTGATCATATATGTATTCCACCAATAAGGAAGGAGGATTTTCAATGCGGGATATAAAAACATATCTCTCTGTAGCACCCGTGCTAAGTACTCTATGGTTTGGGGCTTTAGCAGGTTTATTGATAGAAATTAATCGTTTATTCCCAGATGCTTTGTCATTCCCTTTTTTTTCATTCTAGTTATTGCTATGCGAGGAATTCTTCGTGACATGACGAAAATTTTCCCTTTTTCAATCCTTTTTTTTTAGTATAGGAAAGAAAAAGAAAGAAAAGATGGAATAGATTGGGTTGAGCCTCAGAGTCATGAAAAATTCGGTAAATCCCATTTCGGAAAACATAAATTCAATTAAAAGCGGTATCCAAGCTAAGTCAGGCCTCAGAAATCAGAGCATAGAAAGAGGCTGTGTGTGGGCTGGCTGCTTAAATGAAAGGATTTCGAAGCAAAATCCTTGCTAATTTGACAAGGATTGTATTCTTTAATTATTTCTCTATTTTTTATTACTTAATTTAAGAATTTGAAAATTTTTTTATTCTAATGGATTTTATTCTTCTTCTTCGGATTCAAAATAGAAGAATAAAAGAATAAGTAGAAGAATTAAGTTAAGTCAATCCAAAAAAGAAAGGAGGTTCATGGCCAAGGGGAAAGATGTTAGAATCAGAGTTATTTTGGAATGTATCAGTTGTGTTCGAAAGGGTGCCAATAAGGAATCGACGGGGATTTCTAGATATAGCACTCAAAAGAACCGCCACAATACACCCGGACAATTAGAATTAAAAAAATTTTGTCGTTATTGTCGCAAGCATACGACTCATGATGAAATAAAAAAATAGGAGCATCGTGTGTTCGATCTTTCCAAAGAACAGAGTTAATAATAGATAGAATACAAAATACAAATCCACTCATTTGATTTCAGGTAGATATTATTTCATATGTATAGAGGGTATTCATATACTATATATAAATATGAATCAAATAATATATCGACCAAAGAAGGACTACTTCTTCTGGATCCAAAATTAAAAAAATAAAGAAATCCATTTTTTTTTTTTCAAATTTTTAAATAAAGAATAAATCATGTATACATCTAAACAACCTTTTCATAAATCTAAGCAACCCCTTCGTAAATCCAAGCAAACTTTTCAAAAATCCAAGCAAACTTTTCGTAAATCCAAACAACCCTTTCGTAAATCCAAACAACCTTTTCGTAGGCGTCCTCGGATTGGCCCAGGGGATCGAATTGATTATAGAAACATGAGTTTAATTAATCGATTTATTAGTGAACAAGGAAAAATATTATCGAGACGAATAAATAGATTAACGCTGAAACAACAACGATTAATTACTCTTGCTATAAAACAGGCTCGTATTTTATCTTTCTTACCATTTCGTAACTATGAGAATGAGAAGCAATTTCAAGCTCAGTCAATTTCAATAATTACTGTCCCTAGAACCAGAAAAAATAGACATATTCCTCAATTAACACAAAAGTTCAATTCCAATCGAAACTTAAGAAACTCTAACCAGAATTTAAGAAACAACAATCGGAACTTAAGTTCCGATTGTTGATGTTTTATTCGAAAGGGCCAGACCCCTATATAAAGAAAGTAATCCAGTTTTGATTCTTGTGTTTGTTATAAGAAAGAAAAATGGGGAAGAAGAAATAGTTTTTTTATTTATTGCAAGATGCTTGTTGATTCCTACCACTTAATCTTAATTTATTGTATCTTCCCGGAGTTCCCTCTCCGGGAATTCGGTTTTAATTATTCCTGTATATTACTTTTTTATCCATTTAATTGATGATTTTTATTTTATTGGAAATTGTGTAAAGGTTGTTTGGATTTGATACAGCTACTTGTGCAAGCATTTTACGATTAAGAATCAATTTCTTCTTGTACAGATTGTGTATTAATTTACTATAACTATTGAATACTTTATATATCCGCGTTGCTGCGTTTATCCGAGTGATCCACAAACGACGAAAATCCCTTTTTTGCCTGCCTCTATCTCGATGAGAGGAAACAAAAGCTCTTCTTACTTGTTGAGTAATCATTCGATTAAGTCTTAAATGAGCCCCTCTAAAGTTTGAGGCAAATGAACGCATTTTTGTTCGTCGTCTCCGAGCTATATATCCTCGCGGAACTCTGGTCATTGAATCAAATTAACCTTAATGAATAACTAATGATTTCTCTCCTTTTAGCCATCCTTTTTCCCATTAATAACAAAACGAATTATTCCGATATATAAAATATTAATTCCAACGGCTTTTGCTACTGTAACCTTCCCAACCACAATTTTTTATTCTATTCCCTTCAGTTATTTCGCATAGAAATAACAAATTCTAACGATACTCAAAAAAATAGTGGGTTCCATCGTTTCTATGGTTCCCTTTTAAACGGCGAGGCCCTCTCTATACACCGGAGCCCTTTCTTTCATTTCATCAAAAGGTATTGTGAACTTGTATAGTTCACATTCTTTGGCTCTACCTATCCATTATAGAGTAAATAGCTCTTTTCACAATAAGAGTTATCCATACAGTGACGGCATTTAATTATGAAAGTGAGCTAAGTCGCTGACCCTGTTAGTCCGTTCTTTTAAGATAAAAGGGCATAAGCCTTTTTCTTTTTATTACTATTTCCTCCGCTTAATGGATAACCATTTTCTACCAATGGGGGAATTGCTTCTTATTTCCAATTTCGATGATTGGATTTGCACCAAAGGAAACCATAAATTTCATATTACCATAGAAATCTAGGATAGAGAAAGAGAAGCTCTATCCTATTCATTGGTATCCATCATGGATACTTCAAAAATTGTCTTATTTGTTTGAACTCATGATCTGAACGAGTCGCACATACACCCTAGCACATGTTCCTCGACGCTGAGGACATCCCTTAAGCGCGGCCGATTTTCTAGCATTTCGTATTGGCTGTCTTGCGTTTCTAATAAGTTGTTTAACCGTTGGCATGTCGTATGTATATAGAAAAAAAGGATTGGTTTAGATCGATCTTAACCTGATGATTGATCATCATGAAGTATTTCTATTTTCTATTAAATCGCAGAAAATCTGAATTTAGGTTTGAAATAAATTTACAAGAAATCCGGCCGCTACCAATCCTTAAACATTTCTGGAAACCACACTGGATCAGTATCGCAGTGCTCGTCAATCATTTCATCCCCTACAATATCGACAAGTCCATAAGCTTTGGCTTCGTCTGCTGACATAAAAATATCCCTTTCCATGTCTTCGGATACAACCCAAAAAGGCTTGCCTGTTCTTAGTGCATAAACCCTTGTGATCATTTCGCGAACTTTGTGTAACTCTTCCACTTCTAGTAAAAATTCTGGTGTCCTTGCCCGATAATAAGCACTAGCAGGTTGGTGAAGCATAATCCTCGCGTGAGGGAATGCTATACGCTTGGTGGGTTCTCCTCCAAGCAGAATGAAGGATGCCATGGACGCAGCTATTCCGAGGCATATTGTATATATATCTGGTGTCACCGTTTGCATCGTATCAAAAATAGCCATTCCTGAGATTAACCACCCGCCTGGGGAGTTTATAAACAAAAAAATATCGCTAATTCCATCTTCTATACTGAGATATACCATGAGACCCGTAATATGATTTGTGATCTCGCAACGAATCTCTTGACCTAAAAAAAGTGTCCTTTCTCGATACATAACATTGTATAAGTCAACCCAAGTCGCTTCTTCATCTCCGGGAATCCGGTAAGGTACTTTTGGAACACCAATGGGCATATTAGATTAATATTATTAAATTTAAGTAAGAAAACTACACTTTAATATGGAAACATAAGAATGGAAGAGAAAGAAACAATCCGCAGTTTATTGTCTTTTTTTTTTTCTTATTCTATATGAATACTATAGATTCTATTAATATGTAGATTGAAATAATACATAGATTGAAAGGTTATACCTATAAAGAAGGTAAGACAGATTGAATAAAGAAAAAAGAATCGGTGATTGGAATGATAAACAAAGAGGGATAGGATCTATTCTTCGTTTTTTCCAAATAGGCCAAACTACCCATTGCATATTGGCACTTATCGAGTATAGAATAGATCTGCTTCTCTTTCTTCTTACGAACAGAATTGGCTTCTTATTTTTAATGGAATGAAATAAATATTTACGCTTTCTGACACAGAATCCCTAGAGGGGTTAGGTACATAGGATATGGATAGTCTTTTCCAATGCGATAAAATAAAGCGACATCGTGTCTATTTTTCTTTGCTAAAGGGGTATTTCCATGGGTTTGCCTTGGTATCGTGTTCATACTGTTGTATTGAATGATCCGGGTCGATTGCTTTCGGTGCATATAATGCACACAGCTCTAGTTTCTGGTTGGGCCGGCTCGATGGCTTTATACGAATTAGCGGTTTTTGATCCCTCTGATCCTGTTCTGGATCCAATGTGGAGACAAGGTATGTTCGTCATTCCCTTCATGACTCGTTTAGGAATAACCAATTCGTGGGGTGGTTGGAGTATTTCAGGAGGAACTGTAACGAATCCGGGTATTTGGAGTTATGAAGGCGTGGCAGGTGCGCATATTGTGTTTTCTGGCTTGTGTTTCTTGGCAGCTATCTGGCATTGGGTATATTGGGACCTAGAAATATTCTGTGATGAGCGGACGGGAAAACCCTCTTTGGATTTGCCCAAGATCTTTGGAATTCATTTATTTCTTGCAGGGGTGGCTTGCTTTGGCTTTGGCGCATTTCATGTAACGGGTTTGTATGGTCCTGGGATATGGGTATCCGATCCTTATGGACTAACTGGAAAAGTACAAGCTGTAAATCCAGCGTGGGGTGTAGAAGGTTTTGATCCTTTTGTTCCGGGGGGAATAGCTTCTCATCATATTGCTGCGGGTACTTTGGGCATATTAGCGGGCCTATTCCATCTTAGTGTTCGTCCGCCTCAACGTCTATACAAAGGATTACGTATGGGCAATATTGAAACTGTACTTTCCAGTAGTATCGCTGCTGTTTTTTTTGCAGCTTTCGTAGTTGCCGGAACTATGTGGTATGGGTCAGCAACTACCCCAATCGAATTATTTGGGCCTACTCGTTATCAGTGGGATCAGGGATACTTTCAGCAAGAAATATATCGAAGAGTTAGCGATGGGTTAGCCGAAAACCTTAGTTTATCAGAAGCTTGGTCTAGAATTCCCGAAAAATTAGCCTTTTATGATTATATTGGTAATAATCCAGCGAAGGGGGGATTATTCAGAGCAGGCTCAATGGACAATGGGGATGGAATAGCTGTTGGATGGTTAGGACATCCCGTCTTTAAAGATAAAGAAGGACGCGAGCTTTTTGTACGCCGTATGCCTACTTTTTTTGAAACATTTCCGGTGGTTTTGGTAGATGAAGAGGGAATTGTGAGAGCAGACGTTCCTTTTAGAAGAGCAGAATCCAAATATAGTGTTGAACAAGTAGGCGTGACAGTGGAGTTCTATGGTGGCGAACTTAATGGAGTAAGTTATTCTGACCCTGCTACTGTAAAAAAATATGCGAGACGTTCCCAATTAGGGGAAATTTTTGAATTAGATCGGGCTACTTTGAAATCGGATGGTGTTTTTCGCAGCAGTCCAAGGGGTTGGTTCACTTTTGGTCATGCTACCTTTGCTTTGCTCTTCTTTTTCGGACACATTTGGCATGGTGCTAGAACCTTGTTCCGAGACGTTTTTGCTGGTATTGATCCAGACTTGGATGCTCAAGTGGAATTTGGAACATTCCAAAAAGTTGGAGATCCAACTACAAGGAGACAGGCAGTCTGATACCACATTGCTATGGTATCCTTCATCTCTCTTTTTTGATTTGACATGGGAAACATCTCCCATCCTTTCTTTGACTCTTTTTCTTTCTTTATATGGGAAATGATCCCAAATGACAAATGAATAGGTGTGGAAGTTATAATTGTAAATAAACCACGATCGAATCTATGGAAGCATTGGTTTATACGTTCCTTTTAGTTTCGACTTTAGGGATAATTTTTTTCGCTATCTTCTTCCGAGAACCACCTAAGGTTCCGACTAAAAAAATGAAATAATTTCATTGAAGTAAGAAGTCTCCCCATCTGGGAGACTTCTTACTTCAATTAGTCCCCGTGTTCTTCGAATGGATCTCTTAATTGTTGAGAGGGTTGCCCAAACGCGGTATATAAGGCATACCCAGTAAAGCTTACAAGTAAACCAGATATGGAGATGGCGACTAAAGTTGCTGTTTCCATTTTTATAGAATTTCAAGATTACAATGGATCTACGAAAAGATCGTGTATTTACAACTACAACGGAATAGTATACAAAGTCAACACCAATGATTAAATAGAATTTATGGCTACACAAACCGTTGAAGATAGTTCTAGACCTGGGCCAAGACGAACTCGCGCAGGTAGTTTATTGAAACCCTTGAATTCGGAATATGGGAAAGTAGCTCCGGGTTGGGGGACTACTCCTTTTATGGGGGTCGCAATGGCTTTATTCGCGATATTCCTATCTATCATTTTAGAAATTTATAATTCTTCTGTTTTACTGGACGGAATTTTAATGAATTAGGTTTCTACTAACTAAAACTACGAAGTCATAGTTTTTCCATCCAAAAACAAAAAAGCCTTTCTATTTTAAGCTCTACATTTCTAGACATTCTGGTAGTTCGACCGTGGAATTTTTTTGTTTCGGTATCTCTGGAATATGAGTGTGTGACTTGTTAGAATTGATCCTATTGATAATACATAGAAAGGGCCTGTTCTCTCTATCAAGATGATTCTAATTCGTCGGATATTATTTATCCTAGTATCTGGAACACGAAATAGATAGAGTGGATCAAGAAAAAAAAATGGAACTATGATTCATACTCACTATTCAGACCTCGCAACCAGACTGAAAAAAATTCAAGTAGTTTTTATTTTAATAAAAATTTTAATAAAAAAAGAAATTTTCTTCCTTCTAAATTTGTTTGCCCAAAAGACAACTTTTTTCCTCTCGATTTTGTCGAGTTATTACACCGATTCAATAAATGATTATCAAGCGGTTCTTATTCGAAGAATCCTTGTCTTTTGTTTAGCTTGAGACTCAATCATCGTGGTTCTAGTATGAATCTAAGGTTTTAATTGAACTGATTCATAGGATCGCAACAAGATAATTTCTATCAGAAAACTACTAGAATTTTTGCTTTATTTATTTACTAGTAAAACAAGAGTAAATCCGCATTACGCAAAAAAAAAAAGAAATCCAAAATAGGGAAGAGAAAAGTCAAGAGGCCTGTAATGACCAACATAAGACAAAGAAAGAAAGACAGATGAGCCAACTTGAGATTTTTTGGCATTATCATCGCAAAAAAGAAATTCTGGATTTTTCATATTTCATATCTTCAAGGCAAATCGACCCAATCCAGTGGCTGATGAAGTTTTGAACCCTTTTTTTTTATAATATCCGTTGAAAATTTGTGTGTTTCTGCTTGAGCCGTACGAGATGAAATTTTCATATATGGTTCTCGGAGGGGGGCTCGGATTAGTTACCTATCTCAATAAAGTATATGATTGGTTTGAGGAACGTCTTGAGATTCAGGCAATTGCGGATGATATAACTAGTAAATATGTTCCTCCTCATGTCAACATATTTTATTGCTTAGGGGGAATTACACTTACTTGTTTTCTAGTACAAGTCGCTACCGGTTTTGCTATGACTTTTTACTACCGCCCAACCGTTACAGAGGCTTTTTCCTCGGTTCAATACATAATGACCGAGGCCAACTTTGGTTGGTTAATCCGATCAGTTCATCGATGGTCAGCAAGTATGATGGTTCTAATGATGATCCTGCACGTATTTCGTGTGTATCTCACAGGTGGATTTAAAAAACCCCGCGAATTAACTTGGGTCACAGGTGTGGTTTTGGCTGTATTGACTGCATCGTTTGGTGTAACTGGTTATTCTTTGCCTTGGGATCAAATTGGTTATTGGGCAGTCAAAATTGTGACAGGTGTACCTGAAGCGATTCCGGTAATAGGATCGCCTTTAGTGGAGTTATTGCGTGGAAGTGCTAGTGTGGGCCAATCCACTTTGACTCGTTTTTATAGTTTACATACTTTTGTACTGCCTCTGCTTACTGCCGTATTTATGTTAATGCACTTTCTAATGATACGTAAGCAAGGTATTTCAGGTCCTTTATAGGGAAGGCATATCATAGAGAAAAAGAATTCTAATTCTCATATATCATATTGGGTAGGTTGTGGTATTTTATTGCTACAAACATGGGTTATTGTAAAATAAGACATGTCATTTGGATACTTTTCTTCAACTCCGAAGTATTTTGATACAAATAGTTGAAGTTCATTTTACGAAAGAAAATAAGGCGGATTATGGGAGTGTGTGACTTGAATTATTGATTTGGCCATGCAGATAAAGAATTGGATCTGCCACATTAGAATTCACAACCAAAGGTGTCTCCGGATCCAATCAACACGTAAGTCCCCTATCTAGGAAGGATAGGCTGGTTCACTTGAGGAGAATTTTTTCTATGATCATACCCCAACCATGTCATCCATGAACAGGCTCCGTAAGATCCCATAGAGTAGAAATGGAATAAGTCATGTTACATGATCTAATTCTCTATTTATTACACTTACTTTTTTTATTATAGTATGGAAATGCATTCATTTTCTTTGCATCGATTGCGATCCGCAATACTATCGGAGTAAAAGAAGGTATCTAAGGAAGAATGTAGGCTAGACTTTTTTTTTTTATTAGTAACAAGTAAATACTTTGTTTAGACGTAAGAAACTTGCGATATTGAGGGGATAAACATCAACTAATCAAGAGACATGAGACAATCCACAAAGCTATTGAGCATGATCAAATTTGCAAGCCCACTTGGATATTGAGCATTTACCCATAAGAATAGGATTCTTTTCAATGAGTAGTTCTAGGTGCAACTTCGGAAAAGAGAATCTGATAAAGCTTTTCTTACCTAGAGTCATTGAGTCATTATATACCTTATTCTATTATGGATCTTCCACGGTCTTTTTTCTTTCATTCTTGCTCGAGCCGGATGATGAAAAATTCTCATGTCCGGTTCCTTTGGGGGATGGATCCTAAAGAATTCACCTATCCCAATAACAAAGAAACCTGACTTAAATGATCCTGTATTAAGAGCAAAATTAGCTAAAGGGATGGGACATAATTATTATGGGGAACCCGCGTGGCCCAACGATCTTTTATATATTTTTCCAGTAGTAATTCTAGGTACTATTGCATGTAATGTAGGTTTAGCGGTTCTCGAGCCGTCAATGATTGGCGAACCGGCGGATCCGTTTGCAACTCCTCTTGAAATATTACCCGAGTGGTACTTCTTTCCCGTGTTTCAAATACTCCGTACAGTACCCAATAAGTTATTGGGCGTTCTCTTAATGGTTTCTGTGCCAACGGGCTTATTGACAGTACCTTTTTTAGAGAATGTCAATAAATTCCAAAACCCATTTCGTCGCCCAGTAGCTACGACCGTTTTTTTAATCGGTACTGCAGTAGCTCTTTGGTTAGGTATTGGAGCAACATTACCCATTGAAAAATCCTTAACTTTAGGTCTTTTTTAGGGATTTTTCAGGTTGATTCATTCAACCGTGAAGTACCGTGCATAGGTATCTAGGAAATAGTTACTTCCAAGTGAATCTTCCCTAGATACCTAAAATCCATTTTATTATGATCCATTTCGCAAAAATATAGATTGTGCCAAAGATGTAAAATTGTTTTCTTTTTTTTTATTCTAACTCGAAAAGAAGAAGAGGATAAAATTGCAATGGATTTAAAACTAGAACTTATTCTTAGGTAAATCAATTGGGAGATGCTTCTTTAGAGTGTCCCATATCTGTTTTCCATCTTCCATACGAAAACTGTCAATTCTCATAAGATCTTCTTCAGTCTTACTCAAAAGGTCCAATAGTGTATGTATATTGGCCCTTTTGAGACAATTATACGTTCTAGAAGGCAATTCTAATTGATCAATAAAAATACAATTCAATGGAATTCCTTTTTTGTTTTTCTTTAGATTAGTTAGTTTTTTTTGAAAGGTTAAAAGGGGTGGAGTAAACCTGTTTTTATTTTCTTCGAAACTAGTGCTCTCTTCCTCCGCCTGTAGAAAAGGAAGAAATAAATCAATCAAATTACGAGAAGCCTCATAAAGAGCTTCCTTAGGGGTTAAACTTCCATTCGTCCATATTTCTAGAAAAAGTATCTCGTGTTTTTCATTTCCATTCCCACAAGAAAAAATACTAAAATTCACATTTCGAACAGGCATGGATACAGCATCTATGGGATAACTTCCATCTTGAGAGTTCTTTCTGAATTCCGTGTGATATCCGCGATCTCTCTTGATCTGTAACTCAATACAGAAGTCAATGGGCTCTGTCAAATTAGCTATAGGTTGTGCCATATCAACGATCTCTACGGAAGGCGGTAAGATGATATCTTGAGCAGTTATGTATCTAGGACCTTTGACACAAATTGATGCGTCTCTAACTCCATAGAGATTACTTCTCAATACAATTTCTTTCAAATTTAGTAAAATTTCTTGTACGGATTCTTCAATACCTGCTATTGTAGAATATTCGTGTGGCACGCTCCCAAATTTTGCACGTGTGATACATGTTCCTTCTATTTCTCCAAGTAAAACTCTTCGCAAGGCAATACCAACGGTATCCGCTTGACCTTTTCTAAGCGGGGACAAAATGAAACGACCATAATAAAGACGCTTACTATCTACTCTTGATTCAATACACTTCCACTGTAGTGTTTGAGTGGATCCTGCTACCTCCTCTCGAACCATAATAGACTAGTATTATTATTTGATCATTGAATCGTTTATTTCTCTTAAAAGCGGTTTAATTCTTTTACAGACGTCTTTTTTTAGGAGGTCGACATCCATTATGCGGCATAGGTGTTACATCGCGTATACAACTTAATCGTACACCACTTTTAGCAATGGCTCGTAATGCGGCATCTCTTCCACTACCAGCACCCTTTACCATAACTTCTGCTCGTTGCAAACCCACTGTACGAATAGCATCTACGGCTGTTCTTTGACCAGCATAGGGTGATGCTTTTCTTGAGCTTTTGAATCCACAAGTACCCGCGGAGGACCAGAAAACCACCCGACCCTGTGGGTCTGTAACAGTTATAATGGTATTGTTGAAACTAGCTTGAACATGAATAACTCCTTTTGTTATTCTAAGTGCACTTTTCCGTAAACTAAAACGCGCATTCCTACGCAAACCAATACGCACTTTCCTACGTGAACCGGTTTTTGATATAGCTTTTGTCATATTTTATTGTCTCATAAATATGAGTTAGAAATAACAAAAAGAAAAAAAGATACAAAGATATCCGTTTCAGGGTAAAATATATCCTTTACTTTTATGATTTTTTTGGAATTTGGGCATTTCCGCGGGTACTTTTTTTACTTTTTAGAAAGTAAAGTTCTTTTTCGAAAGATTACCCCTGTCTTTGTTTATGTTTCGGGTTGGAACAAATGACTCTAATTCGTCCACGCCTACGAATTAGTCGACATTTTGTACAAATTTTACGAACGGAAGCTCTTATTTTCATATTTCCGTATTCCTTTCTTAAATTATGAATCTAATCTTTGGGAAAAATGGGTCTCTTCGCTTGAATTGTGGAACTTTTAATTTATTACCCTAGAAAAAAAAGAAAAAACCTAATTCTTCAAATCTTCGGTATCCTTCAAATCTTCGGTATCCTTCGAGTCTTCGGTACGCTTCGAGTCTTCGATACGCTTCGAATCCTTATGGGGAAGTCTATAAATTATACGGCCCTTGCTTGAATCATAACGACTTACTTCAATTTTGACCCTATCTCCCATCAGTATTCGTATAGAACTAGACCGGATCTTTCCTGAAATATAGCCCAGGATGATGGTGTCATTCTCTAGGCGAACGCGGAACATTCCGTTGGGTAGGGCTTCCGTAACTAAACCTTCGAAAGTGACTTTTGCTTCTCTCCTATTTTTTTTTTCTGTCATATTTTTTTTCTCCTATTTTTCTATTTTTATTTGAAAAATAGGAACTTCGAGATAGAATTCGGGTACTATAGGAGGGGCGATTACCATATATAACATAAGACCTCTCCCCCAATTCTGTTTAGTCGAGCTTCTCGATCTGTCATTATACCTCGAGAAGTAGAAAGAATAGCAATTCCCATTCCTCCCAAAACTTTAGGAATTCCTTGATAGTTGGCGTAAATTCGTAAGCCGGGTCGGCTGATACGCTTTAAAAAGGTTCTAGTTCTATATATTCCTTTTCTAGTCTTTCTCTTTTGATGTCGCAAAGTTGAAACCAAGAAATATCTGTTACTATCCTGATGTTTCCGAACACTTTCAATAAAACCCTCCCGTAGAAGTATTTTAACAAAGTTTTCGGTAATATTTGTAGATACTACTCGAACTGTTCCTTTTTTATTCATGTCCGCGTTTCTTATAGAGGTTAGTAAATCAGCAATAGTGTCCTTTCCCATAAGACTCTAATTCTAGGTTCCTCCTAATTTTTCTATAATCAACATGTTTTCTTTCTTTTTATTTTTATTTTGGATTTTAAAGCATATACGTGAAACACAATCTACTAATTTATTCTTTGATCTATATCTTGCCTACTAGTATTTATAATACTTCAGGAGCTAATGAAACTATTTTAGTAAAATTCAATTCTCTCAATTCTTCGGCGATCGCGCCAAAAACTCGAGTTCCTTTTGGATTTCCTTTTTGATCAATGATAACGGCTGCATTGTCATCATAGCGTATTATTATACCGTCTTCGCATTTGAATTCTTTACATGTACGTACAATTACAGCTCGAATTACTTCGGATCTTTCTAGAGGCATTTGGGGCACTGCGTCTTTGATTACAGCAACAATAACATCACCAATACGAGCATATCGCTGATTACTAGCAGTTCCTATGACTCGAATACACATCAATTTTCGAGCTCCACTGTTATCTGCTACATTTAAAAGGGTCTGAGGTTGAATCATATTATTTTGATTTCAATTTGTTATTTGAATGCAAAAGGATGAAAGAAATATTGTCTTTTCAGAAAGAAAAACCTGGTTTTTTTATCTTCAATACCCCTTTTTTGGGGTTCTATATCTCTAATCGAAGAAATTGACTTCGTATGGGCATTTTACTAGCAGCTATGGAAATAGCTGCTCTAGCTACAGTTTCGGATACTCCGCCCATTTCATAAACTATTCGACCTGGTTTAACAATGGCTACCCAATATTCGGGGGATCCCTTTCCTGAGCCCATACGTGTTTCCGTGGGTCTTAGTGTAACTGGTTTGTCGGGAAATATACGTACCCAAATTTTTCCACCACGACGTGCATATCGTGTCATTGCTCTTCGTCCTGCTTCTATCTGTCTCGACGTGATCCAAGCAGGTTCAAGTGCTTGAAGAGCATATCTACCAAAACAAATACGACTGCCTCGGCAGGATTTTCCCTTCATTCTTCCTCTATGTTGTTTACGAAATCTGGTTCTTTTGGGGTTATAGTCGATGGTTCTTTCTTAGTTCCATCTCTACTGCAAAACTGGACATGAAAGTTTCTTCTCATCCAGCTCCTCGCGAATGAAATGAGAAAGCGTGCAAATTTCTCTAACTCCATAATATTCAAAAATATTACGGATAGATGCACATTAATAGATAATAGAAAAAGTTAGGTTTTTTATTGAATATGGAATTTGTTAAAATAGAAAAATATATAGTCAAGAAAGAAGATCTAGAATATATCTAGATGTGTGTGTCTATTTATCTATATTCTATATTTATAGATAATGTAATCTTTCTTAAAAAAAATCTCCTTATTTTGACTCTTATTGAATCGCAGTAAAGTATTCTAATTCAATAAGGATTTCGCGGGCGAATATTTACTCTTTCCTGTCTTATTTGTTAATTTATAACCTTACCAAATAAGGCAATTTTTTTGGTTTGTTCCGCCATCCCACCCAATGAAGTATTAGAATTCTTTTCAAAAGAATTCTATGCAGTCATAGGTTCTATCGTTCCCACTACTTCTCCTTTAATGGTTAGGTCTGAATCCCACAATGGAGCTTCCAAAAAATTTCTTTCCGAGTCAATTTTCTCAGTTTTATTAACCCGAGTTGCTCCTTATTATTGCTTTAAATTTGTATTTCTTGTTTCAAGTTACGATTTCGAATTCTCTATTATTTTTATTATATTGATGCTTTATTACATTGCCTTTTATGATGTAACTCATAGACCATACATATGGGAATCCTATATCTTTCTTATTCCTCTTCCTTCTTTCTATCATCCCTCCTTTTATCCACATCCCTTTAGTTTTGCTTCACAACCTAGAATTCGTTTTCTTTTTTAGAGAAAAAATTGCAGTTGCTACAACTATATGATAGATCTACTTATTTATGATAGATGTATTTTTCATATAGTGACTGTTTCTTAGTTAGGATCTCGACAATACGAAGCAATAGGTTGGTTATTAGTTAATTTTCTATAATTACTAAGTTTTTTTCTTTTTCTATTTATAGTAAGGTTCATTCAATTTTTTTTGAATTCCCATTTTCGACTCTAAAGAAAAAATTAACGAGTCACACACTAAGCATAGCAATTATATTAAAAGATTTATCAATTTTCATTAAATCTTATAGAAAGAGGTAAAATTTCTTCTTTTTTTTAGGGATTTCAAGAAAAAAAAAGGCTCTTGTCATTTTTTATTCTATCACTGAACAGAATGGAAAGACAAGGCTAGTTATTCTTCGTCTACGAATATCCAAATTTTTACACCTAATACTCCATAGATAGTTCGAATTGGATAACAGCAATAATCTATTTTAGCGCGAATTGTTTGGAGGGGAAGTCTACCCTTTTTGATGCATTCGGCACGTGCAATTTCTTTCCCTGCAAGACGCCCTGCAATTTTTACTTTTACTCCCCTTATATCTGCTTTTTTAGTTAATTCAATGGCTTTTTTCATTGCCTTTCGGAATGAAACTCTATTTTTTAATTGGAAAGCTATATATTCTGCAAGAATATTAGGTTCTCTATAAGGTTCTTTAACTTTTTCAATAGCAATATTAAGTCTCTGGTTTACAGAATTAACTTCCTTTTGTAGATCTTTCTCTAATTCTTCGATTGCTCCTTTTTTCTTTAATAAATTGGGGAATCCAATATGGATTATGACGTGGATCGTATCGATTTCTTTTTGAATTTCTATATGTGTAATTACTTCGGAACTTGAGCCTGAGTCCATTTTTCTATTATGTGTAATTACTTCGGAACTTGAGTCTGATTCTATTTTTCTATTCGAGACTTTTTTCCTATTCTTTTGTATATAGTTCTTGATACAATTCCGTATTTTTTTATCTTCCTGTAGACCTTCAGAATAATTTTTTGGTTGTGCGAACCAAAAGGAATGGTGATTTTGGGTTGTACCAAGTCTGAAACCGAGTGGATTTATTTTTTGTCCCATATTTTTCTATTCTATTTTTTTTTTTACTGGGAATCGAAATCTTAGATGGATCTAAAGATTATTTAGATTTCTTTACTATATTTTCTTTACTATATTTAGTACAATTGTTATATGACACATGGTTTTTTTTATGGGAGAACTACGCCCTCGAGCTCGAGGTCTGAATTTTTTCATAATAGTACTCCTACTGACTTCCGCTTTAGTGATGAATAAATCTGCTTTGTTGAAATCCCTATAATCAGTAGCATTTGCTGCTGCCGAATAAACCAACTTTAGGATGGGATAAGATGCTCGATAAGGCATGAGGTTCAGTATCATAACAGTTTCCTCGTAGTAACGCCAGCGAATCTCATCAAGAACTCTTTGTGCTTTGAAAACAGACATATGGATGCGTTTTTGTGCTTTGAAAACCCGTTCGAACTTAAGTAAACGATCGGTTGGAACTTTCCTTGCGAGTTTCCTTAGTCCACTTTTCTTCTTCTTTATCCTAGGGGTATACTTTACCAGTTTGAAACTTGTCATAAATAAGGTTATTCCCCGCCTATTTTTTTGTTTTTTTTTTTATTTTAAATCTTTCTATTCTGAATTCAGTTAACGACGAGATTTAGTATCTTTTCTTGCACTTTCATAACTCGTGAAATGCCGAGTAGGCACGAATTCCCCCAATTTGCGACCTACCATAGGATTTGTTATGTAAATAGGTATATGTTCCTTTCCATTATGAATCGCGATTGTATGGCCAACCATTGCGGGTAGAATGCTAGATGCCCGGGACCACGTTACTATTGTTTCTTTCTCGTCCTTCATATTGACCTTTTCGATTTTTGCCAATAAATGATGAGCTACAAAAGGATTCGTTTTTTTTCGTGTCACAGCTGATTACTCCTTTTTTCCATTTTAAAGAGTGGCATTCTATGTCCAATATCTCGATCGAAGTATGGAGGTCAGAATAAATAGAATAATGATGAATGGAAAAAAGAGAAAAATCCTTTAGCTGGATAAGGGGCGGATGTAGCCAAGTGGATCAAGGCAGTGGATTGTGAATCCACCATGCGCGGGTTCAATTCCCGTCGTTCGCCCATCGCATTATTGCAAATTCCAAAAATGCAATTTTCCATATTCCTAGTTACGTATTTACTTACGGCGACGAAGAATAAAACTATCACTATATTTTTTCCTTTTCCTAGTTCTTCTTCCAAGCGCAGGATAACCCCAAGGGGTTGTGGGTTTTTTTCTACCAATGGGGGCTTTCCCTTCACCGCCCCCATGGGGGTGGTCCACAGGGTTCATAACTACCCCTCTTACTACGGGGCGTTTACCTAGCCAACACTTAGATCCGGCTCTACCCAAACTTTTTTGGTTCACCCCAACATTACCCACTTGTCCGACTGTTGCTAAGCAATTTTGGGATACCAAACGGACCTCCCCAGATGGTAATCTTAAAGTGGCCGATTTACCCTCTTTTGCAATCAGTTTCGCTACAGCACCTGCTGCTCTAGCTAATTGCCCACCCCTTCCACGTGTGATTTCTATGTTATGTATGGCCGTGCCTAAGGGCATATCGGTTGAAGTAGATTCTTCTTTTCTCTCAAAAAACCCCTTCCCAAACTGTACAAGCTTCTTCCAAAGCATACAGCTTTCTAGATGTATATGACGATCCCTAGACAGATGGATCTTATTTATATGAATCGTATGATGAAGTACCACATGAGTGGATATATAGGAAAGGAATCCAAATCTGCCGAATCGCTCATGTTATGATCTTCTACATCCTAGGTCTCCGCGTTCCGTCATCTGGCTTATGTTCTTCATGTAGCATTCAGATCGAATGACTCTATGAAATTACGTCGATACTTCCACATATTATGGGTAACGTAGGAGACATCCCTATTTTCCCCGGGGGGTCTTAATTACCACTGCTTAGCTTTCAATTCGCCTCTGACCATCAAATTAAATGTGAATAACCCGTCCTCCTCTCTTTGAAACAAGGGGCGCTTCCGGTTCTGTGCGTGCTTCAAACAATTTTGTCTTCTCCATATTACCATATCTCTAGAGTCAATAATTTTCTATGAGGAACTACTGAACTCAATCACTTGCTGCCGTTACTCAACAGTTTTCTGTTGAGGTCTATCCCGTAGAGGTAGTCAAATTGGATCAGTGATCGATTTCTAGGTTTCGTCGTAAACCTAATTGGTTACTTCCAATTACGTAAATCAATAGTTCAAACCGCACTCAAAGGTAGGGCATTTCCCATTGATATAGGAACTTTTGTACCAGAAACAATAGTATCTCCAATTATAGCCCCTCTGGGATGTAAAATATATCTCTTCTCACCATCCCCATAGTGTATGAGACAAATGTATGCATTTCGATTAGGGTCGTATTCTATGGTTACGATTCTACCAGATATGTCTTTTTGATTCCGTCGAAAATCGATTTTACGGTATAGGCGCTTATGACCTCCCCCTCTATGCCTTGCGGTAATGATTCCTCTGGAATTACGACCTTTACCACAATGGTGCCGTCCATGGATCAAATTATTTCGTGGATTGGATTTCACTTGCCTGTCTACGGTTCCCTTGCGTGTGCTCGGGATAGGTGTTTTGTATAAATGTTTCGCCGTATTATTAAGTATTCTCCTTTAGTTTTTTTCTCTATCTAGAAGTGGAATAGAATAACCCGGTTGAAGGGTAATGATCATACGTCTGTAATGCATTGTATGTCCCGGAATAGGTCCCATTCTTCTACCCTTTCTGGGTAGTCGATGGCTATTCACAGCTACTACCTTAACACCAAAGAAGAGTTCGACCCAATGCTTTATTTCTGTCTTAGTGAATCCCGATTCGACATTAAAAGTATATTGATTCTTTCCCAATAAACGAAGACTTTTTTCTGTAAATACTGCGTATTTGATTCCATCCATAAATCGACTTTCCCTCCTATGCTCTGAGTTCCAGTATCGATAAGAATTCGAGTTCTTATTGTTCTTATGTTATGGTATGAATATACCATACCAATTCGTTATGTATGGATGATGGATGAGATTCCATGGATAGAGAGCCCGTTCCAATAGACTTATGGAACGTTCCCGTTCGCTTGCATCCAGCAGGAATTGAACCCGCAAATTTACCAATTATGAGTTGGGCGCTTTAACCATTCAGCCATGGATGCTTAACAGGGATCATCGTACATCGTAAATAACCTATTTTCATATAGAAAGACATATCATAGAAAAATGAAATCGAAAATATTCGGAGATGACAAATATTCGGAGATGACTATGAAAACACCTCTCTGGATCCTCGAATTGAAAGAGAGATTGAGAGGGATCAAGAATCCTAATTCTCGCTATTTGGAATGGATCCAATTCTATTGAGTCTGACTCATAGTGATCATTTCTCTTTAGCAAAGAATGACCTTGGTTATCAAAGGATTGAACAACCGGGATCCATTTACTTATGATACCTAGTTGACATTGATAACAAGGATCTAATGAATTATGAGTTTAATAGATCCTCTTTAGCAGAAAGACGTATATTCCTTGCTCATTATCAGACAATCACTTATTCCCAAACCTCGTGTGGGGCTAATCGTTTTCATTTACCATCTCATGGAAAACCCTTTTCGTTCCGCTTAGCCCTATCGGGTATTTTAGTGATAGGTTCTATAGGAACTGGACGATCCTATTTGGTCAAATACCTAACGAAAAATTCCTATTTTCCTTTCATTAAGGTACGAGGGCTTCTTATTCCACAAGAACGAAAGCACCTTTTCATTCTTTCATATACTAGGGGTTTTTACTTGGAAAAGACAATGTTCCATACTAAAGGATTCGGGTCCATAACCACGAGTTCCAGTGCACTAGATCTTGTAGCACTTAGCAACGAGGCCCTATCCATTAGTATTCCACATAAGAAATCCATTATAGAAACTAATACAATTAGATTAGCTCTTCATAGACAAACTTGGGGTTTGCGAGCCAAGGTAAGACCGGCTCGGGATCATGGGACCTTTTTCTATCAGATAGGAGGGGCTCTTGTACAAAATAGACTTCTAAGTAATAACCCCATAGAATCCATCTATATAAAGAGGCAATCGTGTCAGGAAGCGGGTTTTTCTTTGGCCAAAGGGTACTTCGCACTTGGAACGAGCATGAAGAGATTAACGAGACTTCTTTCTCTTTTGAGTTTTTCTGGCGGACCGGTCGCGCAAGATCTTTGGTCTTCCCCCGGAACCGATGAAAAAAAGTGGGTCGTTTCTTATGGACTCGCTCAGAATGATTCTTCTCTATCTATAGTTCATGGCCTATTAGAAGTAGAAGGTGCTCTGGTGCAATCCTTACCGACAGAAAAAGATTGCAGTCAGATTGATAATAATTGAGTGCCATTACTTCGTCGGTCCGAACCAAGGAATCCGTTAGAAATGTTTTGAAATGGATATTGTTCTCTCTTTGATCAGGGATTGCTATATGAAAAGAAGTGGAGTTTGAAAAAGGGAACGGAATGGTCAAACCGGAACTGCTAGAGGAACGAATTTTCAATAGCATAACTTGGGCTCCTAGAATACGGCGCCCTTGGGACAATCTATTTGATTGCAGGGTTTTGTTCCGAAGCAAAGATATCCGC